TCGAAAGAAGTTTTTACAGGATCCCTATCTACCAAAATTTTTACTTCTGGTTCCGGCGAACGAATAATCATTGAGTCCTCCTCTTTCCGGACAACACATACAAAGAGACCTGCCAACAGTCAAGAAATTAGTGAACCGACGAGAGATATTTAAAATTTGTTTCTTTCTCGTCTATCTCCCATTTTCTTTAGTTATTCACTAGAGCAATTATCATCTGGAAATTGATCCGGGGCAAGTGTTCGGATCTATTATGACATAGCGGGGAGGCGCTCAACGGACCTTTTTATCCTATAAAATATTTTATGGATAGAGAAACTAGATATATCTAGTTTCTCTACTCTACCTGTCTCTCATTTATCCCTAGGAAATACTAGACAAAATAGAAAAATCTTAGAAGGGCTCTAAGGAAATTTATTAATTTTTCCAAGAAGAATGATCATACTGATAGGTCCAGCAAACAATTAATTTTAACAAAAAATGAGGCTTATTCTTTTAGTCGAACCGTCGCGTGATCTTCAACCAATTATGAGCTTCAATATAATTCCCGGGAGTAAGTGCTATAGCTTGTTTCCAATACTCAGCGGCTTGGTCGAACCAAGCCTCCGCAATTTCAGAATCTCCCTGTCGAATGGCCTGTTCTCCCCGGTCGGAATAGGTCGATCAATTCCTTCCCTTAGAACCGTACTTGAGAGTTTACTACCTCATACGGCTCAGCAGTCAATTCGTTTTTTGTTACCCCGTTGTAATCTACCATATCTAAATCAAAGATATTTATCATAGATCCATCTCCTTTTTCTCGGGTTAACTAAAAGAGGTTAATTACATAAGTTTGAAACTAAAATTTTGATTACTAATCTTTTTTGTTTTATCTTTTATCCCACCTTTAGATTCATAAGATAAGAATAAAGCATGGATATTTATTTTATTTAAATATTTTATTCTTCTAATTTTCTGAAAGGTAACTCTCTCAATTTCATAGAGAAATTTTTATTTATATAGAATCTTTGAAAAAGACTTTTCATTCATAAGAAAGAAAAGACTTACTCTCTTTGGGATCTGATACTACACCGCTGCTCGCTAGTGGATCAACTCTATTACATAAGTTGATTCCTAACTTTTTTCATATGATGACAATGATATAAGTAAGCAGTTCTTATTGTATATTGGATCGGCCCAAAACCTCGCAAATTGATCTTTACGGTGCTTTCTCTATCAATTAGATCCTTTATCCATAGAATAAAGTATCTAGGCATATCGATTTCTTAATATTTTGACTTTTAGAAAGTTTTTTTCTTTGCTACAGCTGATAAAAATCGCTATTTTGGACGATTTTTATGTAGAAAGCCTTTTTTCTAGTAGAGTATTTAATTTTTTTTTTCTATAGTAGAGAGAGTCGCACGTAATGACAGATCACGGCCATATTATTAAAAGCTTGGGGTAAGAACGGGTTTCGTTCTAGTGCTCGAAAATAATATTCCAAAGCTTTGGTATGTTCTCCATTACTTGTGTGGATAAGTCCTATATTATAGAGTATATAACTTCGATCATAGGGATCTATTTCTAGGCGCATAGCTTCATAATAATTCTGCAAAGCTTCCGCATAATTTCCTTCGGATTGAGCCGACATCCGTTACGGTCGTCGTTTGATTCCACGAATCTCCGTTCCAGAACCGTACATGAAATTATCATCTCATACGGCTCCTCCTTTATGTACATAAAAAGAATAATAACTTTAAAAGCTTAAAATATTCTCGTTATAAACTGAGCGGGGCTAGTGTTTTTAGAATAAATCTCTAGCCAACCTTTCTGCAAAAGATTTTTTCTTACCATCAAGCGTGTTAGGATTAAATAGAAATGGTAACTTCAACAATTTCTTTGTCCTCAACACTTTCTAATTTCCAGGAATTAGTCACTTCAACAATCTTCGACGGTTATACGGGTATCCAAAGTACCAACGAGATGGATGTTTGTTGTCCCAACCATTCTTGTTAGCCCTCACCCTCATAAGGAGTAAAGAGTTCATCTTTCATTTTATTTTAATAAATAACTAAAGTTTTTGTGTTGTTGATTTCTAGGTGTAGTGCTTCTTCCCATATGCCCCCCATTGGTACTAGTGAAGTAAGATTGAACTGTACTATAGAACCTATAGGTGTAACCTTTCGCTCAATACTCCAATCGACAATTGAAGCATCTGAGGCGGCATTACTCGAGGATACACGACAGAAGGAATTGTTCTATTTCTAAACTTCACCTTCAACAAGTGTAGATTTTTTTCAATAATCTTTTTTCTTTCTATCCCAAATCTCGTGTCTTTGGGTGATCAAAAAGAATCAAATCGCACCATCTCTATAGTAAGTAAATGCCTCTTTTTCTCCTGAAGTTGTCGGAATTATTCGTAATAAGATATTGGCTATAATTGAAAAGGTTTTATCAATAAAATTTCCATTTATCTGCGATCTAGGCATAGATAACAATACATTCTATAATTCTTTTCATTACCTCGCGTAGGAAAAAGATCCCACAAACAAAGGAAAAGGAATTGGACAGTACGAAATAACATAAAAACACACTAATAAAATGAAACTCTCTTTATTACCATTACCTAAACTGTGCAGCAAAGATCTTTCTTTATCTATTTTTCTAAGGTTAATGTGATAGGTACCAACAATAAAGTTATCAAATATCTAATTATGAATAACTCGCTATTCCCTCGGGTTTTGGGCCATAATCATTATGTAGGAAAGATGGCCGAGTGGTTGAAGGTGTAGCATTGGAACTGCTATGTAGGCGTTTGTTTACCGAGGGTTCGAATCCCTCTCTTTCCCTACTTTAACCCAATTCAGCAATGCCCTTCCCCCTAATGTAACAAATAAAGGAAAATGGAATTCTACCAGTTAGATGCTATGGATTTGCTATTACTAAATAGTGGAACAAAATTCCTTAGTCCAAAGTGAAGAAAGTGCTGTAACCCTTCTTATTTGATTGACTGAGGTTTACGTTTGACGCGAATAATATTCTACCACTAGCAATTCATTTATTTTCAAACCGACTCCCTTACTATCTATTATTTGATTGACCAATCCTTTATATTGGACTGAGTGAAGAGTCAAATGTTTTGGTAATTCCTCATGAGGAGTTGAATCAAGATAATTTTGAATCAGAGCTCGGGATTTTTTATCATCCTTCGCCGTAATAATATCGCTGGGTTTGCAACGATAACTTGGTATATCTACTATACGCCCATTAACTAAAATATGCCTGTGGTTAACTAATTGGCGGGCGCCAGGAATAGTTGGAGCCATGCTCAACCGAAAAAGGATATTATCCAAACGCATTTCAAGTAATTGTAGTAAAACCTGACCTGTTGAACCTTTCGCTTTTCCGGCAATACGGACATATTTAAGCAATTGCCGTTCGGTAAGACCATAATGAAAACGCAATTTTTGTTTTTCTTCTAGACGAATACGATATTGGGATCTTTTACCGGAACGCGAATTGTTTCTAAGATCACTTCCCACTCTAGGTCTTTTACTAGTTAGTCCCGGTAAAGCCCCCAGACGGCGTATTTTTTTGAAACGAGGCCCTCGGTAACGCGACATAAAGACTCCTTATTTGAAATTCCAATAAGACTGAATTAAAACTGAACTAAATAATAACTAAAGCGAAATATTGTACTACAAAGAATAATGAGATAAATTGTATCAGACTCTGTTATTGTATATATGAAATATATAAATAAAAAAGGATCTTTTTCTGTCTTGATTTGATCTGTAGAGATCCAATCTAACTCCTACTATTTTGATTCTTTTATTCCTAGTGAAAGCTCCTACGAAATAATAGATTGGGGACTCTTGAAAAAAGAAGAGTGAGTGTTTTAAAAAGATTTTCATTTCAAAGAGACATTCTAAATCGTGTAAACAATAAAAAAAGATGGAAAAGCCCGATATCGGAATCGAACCGATGACCACCGCATTACAAATGCGGTGCTCTAACCTCTGAGCTAAGCGGGCTCACATAAACATAAAAAATTTGTACATGTATAAGAATTTACTAAACTACTAGTATCTTATCCTCCCTAGTAACTAGTCAGATTCATTCTTAGTTATTCATACTTCAATTATTATTATAGCAACAAAGAAATAAAAAAATCGACCGTTCAAGTATTCCACATTGTACTATCAAATTCGAGGGAAATAAAAATCTAGATGTGGTACAGACCCCTCTATATTGAATTCAAGATATAGAAATGATAGAATTATTTTTGATCCACCAAAACAGGTTCCGCCGATAGAGATGAAAGAAGATAGGTGCAAAATATGAGGAAACACGATTCAATATAGGAATGGGCATCTGATGAATTAAAAGGTTCCATTGAAAGAATCAAATGACATCACAATAAGACCCCAATCGAAAAAAAAGGGGGGATATGGCGAAATTGGTAGACGCTACGGACTTAATTGTATTGAGCCTTGGTATGGAAACCTACTAAGTGAAAACTTTCAAATTCAGAGAAACCCTGGAATTAAAAATGGGCAATCCTGAGCCAAATCTTCTTTTCCAAAACCAAACCCCACTCAAGGGGTTAACAAAGCGAAAAAGGGGGTAGGTGCAGAGACTAAACGGAAGTTGTTCTAACAAATAGAGTTTACTACGTTGCATTGGCAAAGGAATCTTTCCATCCAAAATCCAGAAAGGATGGCGGATAAACCTTAATATACATATGTAACCATACTGAAATAGTATATCAAATGATTGTTAGGAATCGATTCCGAGTTGAAGAAAGAATCGACTATTCATTCATAAAATAAGTCACTCCACAGTCTGATATATCTTTTGACGAACTGAGATTAATTGGACGAGAATAAAGATAGAGTCCCATTATACATGTCAATACTGACAACAAGGAGATTTATAGTAAAAGGAAAATCCGTCGACTTTAGAAATCATGAGGGTTCAAGTCCCTCTATCCCCAAATCCCCTAAAGAGGCTCTTTTGAATAA